TATCGTCATAATATCAGCCAATTTCATTCTTTTAACTAACTGAGGAAGAATTTGCAAATTGATAAAACCCGGCGGTCGGATTTTCCATCGCCAAGGAAAAACACTTTGATCTCCTATCAAAAAAATTCCCAACTCTCCCTTTGGTGCTTCGACTCTCACATAAAGTTCTTCTTTCGACAATTCAAAAGTGGGCGAAGGCTTTTTACTAATGAATCGATATTCGAAATCATTCCATTCGGGATCCCTTACTCTATCAAAGCATCGGATTTCTAAATTTTCATAGGGCCCTCCTGGAATTCCTTCCAGAGCCTGTTGAATAATTTTTATAGATTCCGTCATTTCACTGATTCGTACTAAATAACGAGCTAATGAATCTCCTTCTTTTTGCCATTGGACTTCCCAATCAAATTCGTCGTAACACTCATAATGATCAACTTTACGAAGATCCCATTGTATTCCGGAAGCTCGTAGCATTGGTCCTGATAAACCCCAATTTATTGCTTCCTCTCCGCTAATAATGCCTACTCCCTCAACTCGTTCTAAAAAAATAGGATTTCGTGTAATAAGTTTTTGATATTCAGCAATCCCTGTTAAAAAAGAATCACAGAAATCCAAACATTTATCTATCCAGCCATGAGGTAGATCAACAGCCACTCCTCCGATACGAAAATAATTATGCATCATTCTCATACCAGTGGCAGCTTCGAATAGATCATATACTAATTCTCGTTCTTTGAAAATATAGAAGAAAGGGGTTTGTGCACCAATATCTGCCATAAAAGGTCCAAGCCATAACAAATGAGAAGCTATACGACTCAACTCCAACATAATTACTCTGATATAGCTGGCTCTTTTCGGTACTTGAATATTTCCTAACTGCTCTGGTGCATTTACGGTTATTGCTTCTGTGAACATAGTAGCTAAATAATCCCAACGTGTTACATAAGGCAGATATTGTATAATTGTTCGGTTTTCCGCAATTTTTTCCATTCCTCTGTGTAAATAACCCAATATTGGTTCACAGTCAATAACATCTTCACCATCTAGAGTAATGATTAGTCGAAGAACACCGTGCATTGATGGGTGGTGAGGACCCATATTTACTATCATGAGGTCTTTTCTTGTAGCCGGTACATTCATAGGTTTTTCCCCGATTCATTCTTCCATGAATTGCTGAAAACAAAAATAAATTCATCAAAATTCAAGATATAATAAATCAAATAATTAAAGTTCTTCAAATTAGTGAGTTTTTAGTTCCCGAATATCCAACCGACCAATTAATTCTTTATAACGTACTCTATTTTTCTTTGACAAATAAGCCAGTAGTCGTTGACGTTTTCCCAGAATTTTACGTAGACCTCTCTGAGATAAATAGTCTTTTCTGTGCAATTCCAAATGTGAAGTAAGTCTTCGTATCTTATTGGTGAAACTGAATACTTGAAATTCAACAGACCCCCGGTTTTCTTCTTTTTCTTCTTGCAAAAAAACTGAAATGAATGAATTTTTTACCATAAAACGAAAATTTCTCCCCCCTTTTAATTTTCTTGTTTCAAGATATGAATTTTACCGATCAGAAATAATAAATAATAATAATTCCAACCATTTTAATTTTCTTGTTTCAAGATATGAATTTTACCGATCAGAAATAATAAATAATAATAATTCCAACCATTTTAATTTTAATCGGGTATACTGAATTAAATTACGGACTCCTGATTTTATCAAATCAAATCTTTTATCAAATAAAATGAGTCAATTATCAATCCAATTTTCAATTAGATTCGTATAGAAATTCAAAGGGACGGCACTCATAAAAGATAATAAGTTAGAGCTCAAATTGAAAACGAAAATAAGAGGATTCTGTTGAGTTATTTATAGATCTAATTGATACGTCATTGAATTAGTATTCATCTATCAGAATAGAATGTAAGACAACACATGTGTGTATCTGTTTGCTTTCATATATCAGATATTCTACAGGATATATAGCAAAAATGTACCATCATCTAATTTTTAATTTAATTGTGGATACATATGTATCCTTACCATACTGAAACGACTGCCATTAGTGGTATCAAACCAATAGCGATTCATACAAGCTAAATCTTCTAATCGATAAGTGGGCCAAAGAAAGAACTTTAATTTTCTTAATTTATTTTTATCTATATCAAGATTTGTGCTTTTATCCAAAGATTCACCACAGTTTTTTACATTCTTCTCATCGCAAAATACTGGATTTCTATCCCGACCATTCCTATTTCTTGAATTGAAACAAATTAGAATTCTAAACTCTCTACGACGTCTAGGTGATAAAATATTTTCAGGAACGAGCAAAGCATAATGATTTTTGTCTCTATTTCCAGTTATTTTTTGATGTCTTGCAATGGATTTATCAAAATTCTTTTTATCAACATATCTTTTTTCTTGGTATCTTTTATTAGTTTGGTCCTTATTCTTATGAACCAATGAAATACTTATGGTTTGATACATAATAAATTGTCCATCATTTTTGACAGACAGACGAATCGGTTCGATAATAAATATCCCCTTTTTCATTAATTCTGTAAGAGTTAAATCCTTCTGAATCAGCATTATATCCAGACTCATTTCTCCCCGTTGAATAGAGGATATAGCAATTTCTCTTGGGTTTATCAGTCTAAGCAGGAGACAATATACCTTGATATTATTGATCATTCTTTGATTTAAAGAATCATCCCATCTCAATTGAAAAAGCAAATACTTTTTTAGAAATAAATCGAGTTCTGCTTCTGTATTGCTTTTGTATTGCTTTTTCTTTCTACGTTTTTTTATGTCTGATCCCGCCGCATAATCTTCTTCAACATCTTTTTTTTGGTTTGAAAGAACTGATCCACTATTCCTTCGGTTTTGTGCATCTGATTCAAGATTCCCTTGGGTTGGAGATTCTTTTTCTTTTTTCTTTCTATTTTCTAATTCAAGATATTTTTTTTTATTCGATGATAGAAAAAGATACTTTTTTTGAGTTTCATTGATGTTTTTATTTGCACTACTATTTCCATTAAAATTTAAAAGAAGTAATTTGATGGGTATGACCCAGGGTTTAATTTTATATGAATTATAAAGTAGCGCAAATTCTGGGAAGAACCAAAGTTCAAGATTCGATATGGGACGATTTAGTATTTCTTCATTCATTCCCATCCAATCAAACCTTTTTTTATTGGAGGGGTTGATTTCTTGATGAATCGTGAGATAAAAAAGACCTTTCTTATCAATTTTTTGATCATTACTAGTCTTAGTCTTTTTATTACTGTTGGTATCGATCCAGGCCTCAATATCGACCTTCTTTCTAAGACAAAAATGGATAATTTTCCAATCAAAATATTTTCTATCGGGATTTTTCTCCATATCCATAATACCATCTTTTCCTAGATAATTATTGATAAGGATACCTCCCATCCCATCAAATGATTTGTGTTTGTGTGTGTTGTAATTATAAGAAATCTCTTGGTTATTGTTTACTTGTAATGGTGATACATAAATATATGAGTTCTTCTGATCTTCATAATTAATAGATTTAGATGATAAGAGATCATACCTATAGTGTTTTTTAAAATTTTCTTTTTGATTTGGTAATGTATAATCATTTTCTTTTTCGTAATGAATTACTTGGTCTTTTTCATACGAATCCCTTTTGTTTAAATCTTTATTTTGGGCCATCCAACCTTTATTAACTCTATTTCGCCATTTTTGTGGTACTAATCTAGACCATCTAATCTTAGATAAATTATATTGATAATGACCCCTTAACCAATTTTTCCATCGATTCATTCCAGAATTCCGAAGTTTCTTATGTTTTAATTCGGAATGAAATATTCCTTGTGCTCCAAAATAATCCTTTATTTCATTTTTAAGAAAAAGAGATGTTCCGTGATATTGAAGGACAGATCCTAACTTATCCAAGTTAATAACTTGGGTTTGTGATAATTTGTAAAATACATATGCTTGTGACAAAGAGGATAAGTTCTGTGAATTATTATTAATATTACTAATACTAGAAAGGGACTTTAGAAAGCGAATTTTATTTTGATTTGTTTTCTCAATCCTTTCTTGATTGGCTTCAATATTGTAAATGGATTTATCCATTTTTTTTTTTTTTGATTCAAGAAAAAGTTGTGTATTGATCCGAGGAATATTAATCATACATAAGAAGGTATCTAAATATATCCTTTCAAGGAAAAATTTTATAAAAAAATGCGATCTACGGATTAATCTAATATTTCTTCTTTTTAACATCTGCCAAAAAAATTTTTTTGATTCTAATCTTTTAGCATCATGACTTTTTTTATTAGCACTAATGTTTATTTCTGGAATTATAAAATTTTTCTTCTTGTCTTTTGTAATTTTTCCTATTTGAGTTCTGATTAGGCTTGTTCTATCAGTTCGATCTTTTATTTTTTTTTCTGTCAGTGAATAATTTGTCCAATCGATAGATTGAATTTGACTGGACGATTCATAAATCATACTATTACTGATTATCAAATCTTTTTCTTTTTTAGTTTCATTCGATTCATCTACTTCTCTCAATCCAAATAATAGAATTGGATTTATTTTGGATAGTTCTTTTATTATTCTTTGTATAAAGAGAATGCTTTTGATAATCCATTTTTTTATTTCTTTTAAGATTATTAGAAAGAAATTTGTTCTTTCTTTTAAAACTCTTAGAACTAGAAAACAATTCATTTTCCATTTTATAATTTTTTTTCCGAGTTCTTTTAAAATGGGTTCGAAAAAGGAGGGTCTTTTTCGGGGAGAACCAAAAGGCAGCTCAGCTTCCATTCCCCAAACTGTTAAAAAACAAAAATCATCTTTTTTCCCTTTCCTTTTCATTAGATTTCTATAAGGGGAGGCTAGCTTAGATCCGTGCCAAGGTTTCAGACAGAAAGGAAATAGTATCTTTATTTGAATACCATCTGTTAACCAGTTTTTCGGAAATTCTGTTTCTGATAATTGAACACCATTAT